GATAAGTTACGTAAATATTTAAAAGAAGAGAAACCGAAGTTTCAAGAAATCATATCTTCTACCAAGATATTCACCGAGGAAGCCGAAGACATTTTGAAAAAAGCTATTCAAAAACAGATGGAGCTTTAGTAACACGCAGCATAAAAAAAAATTCATCACTCTTATTAATAAACAGGCCTCTGGGAGTCAACTCATTTAAACTCTCGTTCTTACTATCAAAATCGAAAAAAAGATCGGGAAAAATTGCGTCCAATAGGATTTGAACCTATACCAAAGGTTTAGAAGACCTCTGTCCTATCCATTAGACAATGGACGCTTTTACTTGTGATTTTTGGTATTTTGACTTTCCTCTTTACTTCTTGAAAAAAAAAAAGAATAATAAAATAATAATAGTATTTTTTTACAGAATTTTGGCAATTCTAGATTCAATGATGAATGCGGGATTTCTTACTATAAAAATAATCGACTAGAGAATCGAGGATCTAGAGCGGGTAGCGGGAATCGAACCCGCATCGTTAGCTTGGAAGGCTAGGGGTTATAGTCGACGTCAAGTCAGCATTTTTAACTTTAACGTCTCTACTTCAAAACCGAACATGAAACTTTGGTTTCATTCGGCTCCTTTATGGAAGATGTAAAAATTCCTACATCTAAGATAAGATGTAAATCAACTTCAAAAAATATACCCATATCATCTATGTCAGCTTTTTGTCTTAATACATTCAAAACGACTCGCTTTCTAGATGATCCTTCTAGAAGACGGAGATTATAACAATCTTTCTAGTTACTTCGTTCTCTATTTCTATTTGTTTGAAAGGATCCGAACAGGAACAAGATTTTCTTTCTACCGAGCTAAAATAATATGGCCATGTCTCTAGTAAACTAAAGAAATCATATAATAGCTATTTTGCTTCAATTTTGCTCTACGAATTAAAACAAAAGTTGAAGATTTAGTTACGATTAGAAATCGACTTTTATATCGTCATCCATGGACCCCTTACCCATACTCATTCAATTGGAATGATCCAATTTGAAAATTTTGTTTCGCAATTTCAGAATCCAATTTTTCCATTTTAATGGGCCTTTGGATAGAAATCGCGAGAATTTATATTTTTCCCCGACGTGGTATTGAGAGGTAAAGGATTAAATCCCCTTAAGAAATAAAGTTTTTGGTCGGAATAGGAATGAAACCGAAATACCCCTTAACTATTAAGGAGATTAATCGAACGAATCACACTTTTACCACTAAACTATACCCGCTACAATGCCATTATTATAGACAACCGGGACTTTTGTCGAACAGGGGAATTGGGTGTAATTAAAAAAATCATGAAAATTGGAGTGATAACGTTTTGCGTCGGAGTTTTCACTTTTATCAGATTCTGAGAAGAGGGCAACTAAATAACAAGTTCTATCTTTTCTTTTGCTGGAAGCATGGTGCTAGATACGTCGCACCAAAATCAACTAAATTATAAGAGAAAAATAAGGTTTCATTGTATTTATTCCAGAAAGTCAGTGAAGTAACTAAAACAAGGAAGAAAAAATCATAGAAGCGGTCCTTTTATATTCTCTCAAAAGTTATAGAAAGTTCTCTAGTAAGTATCGAAATAGTCCTTCTTAGTTTTGTTCTTGCTTTAATATAGTTATCTACTCTATATAGTAATATCCTAGTAGAATTCGCTGAAATAGAAAAAGGCCCGGCTGGGTAGTGACCGGGCCAGGCCGGAGAAAGAAAAAGGGCCTTTCGAAGAAAATCAAAGCAAGGAAGTCCTCTTTCCTTATCTTTATATTTCGTTTTTTCTTTGTATTAGATCTTTTGAGTCTTTACTTTATTTAAAAGGGAAAAGGAATTGCTACTAAAAGTTTGAGATATCTATATATCTTATATCCATATAATAACGAGCAAGATAATAAAGATAATAAAGATAAAGAAGGAGAAAGAATGACTTTTTTGAATCCTTACTTCAGGTGGAATGTAACCTATTAATAATTATAATTATCTTTTTCAATTGGGAGAGATGGCTGAGTGGATGAAAGCGTCGGATTGCTAATCCGTTGTACGAGTTATTCGTACCGAGGGTTCGAATCCCTCTCTTTCCGTTTTCGTCGATGACTTGATATTTTCTTTTTTTTTTTTTCAAATTTATAAAATCCTTTTTCCTAGTTAAACGTGTCGAATAGATAAAAAAATCCTAATAAAATGAAAAAATCAAGCTAGAAAAAGGAAAAAACCTTTTTTTTGATTATTCTTCACGTCCAGGATTACGGCTTGGGTCATTAGAGAGGAATCCAAAGATGAAGAGAGAAACAAAGAAGATTACTACTGTATAAACGAAAAGTTTGAGAGTAAGCATTACACAATCTCCAAGACCCTTTTTTGGAAAAACGAGAAAAGAGAATAGATCATCCATTTTAATACCCCAAATTCTATTTTGACACCAAGAAATGAAGTGCTTTCTAGAAATAGAAACTAATTGAAATAAAGTGAAATTAATTTCAAATAAGAGTCTTTCATTCGCCAAAATTACTGTCCTACCCACAATTAGATAACTAGATATTCTTAGATAATTAGATATTGGTGGGGTACCCTAACCCTAGACTAAAATAAAATAATTCAAAGTCAATATAATTGGCCTTTCACTCGAAAAGGGTCAGAATGGGGAAATGTGGCCAGCCGGATTTTATTTTTCGTCGTGATCCACGAATTTCAAGGTTTGAATCGAAGGTTGATACTGTAAAGACTTAGTTGATCTTATCAATAGGTATAATTTTTATTGAAGAAATCATGCATTTTATAGGATAGTATTAAGTATCTTATCGAAAACTTACCGCGGCTTGCCACACAAAGGCTAAAAGAAAAAAGAACACAGGTATGACTGGCATAACATCTATGATTGGATTCAAAAAAGCATAGGCTTCGGGTAATTTGGCGAAGAAAAGACTACTCATATAAAGGGGTGAATTAAGACAGATACAGATCAAACTAAAGATATGAAGCATAACAGACATTTTGTTCTTGTAGAGAATTCCACTTTGACTGAGTTCTTGATATAAGGAAAAATGAAGAAAGGAAGGTAGACAAAAAAATCCTTCTTTTTCGTTGAATCTGCCCAACCAAAACTCCTCTAATTCTCAAAGGAGAATAGAATAAATCATATTTTTATCTAACATTTTAATTTAATTATATGTAATGATCAATAAATTCAGTAGAATTCTATATCTCCATGTGTCAAATTCCTAGCACGAACTTTAGAATATATATTTATATATTCAAATCAAATATCAAAATTGTCGATAGATATATCGCAAGACTTGACAAAAAGGGGATATTCGTTTATATTTCTAATGTGTCATAGAACACTAAATGGGATGTTGTCTAGGGTCAGGCAATTTAAACCCAGCGGGAAAGGAAATTTCTTTCTTTCGTGTCGCCGAAACAGAGTACTATCCATTTCCTATCCATTACGGAATGGGACGTTCCCAGTAGCCAAGGCAACGGGTTTTTCGTTCACCTCGGAAGGTAATTCCTTTCGTCCCGAGGATATCCATCGATTCTATTGAAATATTGAATAAACAAAAAAGGGGGGCGCAGATGGTAGGTACGGCTAAGGAAGCGCGCTTTAGTCCTGGAAGTCGAAGGTTCGATCCCTTCCGTCCCCACAGGATATCCGTTCATTCTAGTGAAATATTGAATAAAACAAAACTGGGGCGTAGCCAAGTGGTAAGGCGACGGGTTTTGGTCCCGGAAGTCGAAGGTTCGATCCCTTCCGTCCCAAGGATATCCGTCAATTCTATTGAAATATAAAGATAAAAACAAACCTTTTCGATAATGATAGACTCCTCTTTTTAGTTTGCAAAAATGGAAACTTAGGTAAGTTCTTTTTGAGAAAAATGAAACTATGACCCATTTTTAGTTTGCAAAAATCGAAACTTAGGCAAGTGCTTTTTGAGAATTGGCTGACGAATAGATCAAAGAATATTATGTATATAAAGATAAAAACAAACCAGCCAACAGTCGTGATTCATATTGACATAATAGAAGTAAGTGGATCCATTAAGTAGCCGAATTCGAAAAAAAAACTAATTATTTATGATCCACGACCAAACATATTGATAGGTAAAACTGCTATTTATTTGCTGAATAGTTTTTGATAAAGGACAATATTCGAAAAACTAGAAAACCCTTCTTCCGTTTCCACATTAAAGTGAATATAGTCGTGTTTTGTCTTTCAGTTTATGCCAGTTGGTATTTTGACTTTCCTCTTTACTTCTTGAAAAAAAAAGAATATTAAAATAATAATAATAGTATTTTTTTACAGAATTTTGGCAATTCTAGATTCAATGATGAATGCGGGATTTCTTACTATAAAAATGCAAAAACTTTTGGATCGACGAATTTCATTTGGTCAGCCCTAAGATGTTTCAATTTTCATATTGACGATAGAATATCCATATCAGTAAGAGTTTTCAGTCTAGCCTATTGAGTTACTTAAAGATTGAATTACTTAAAGATGTGGATTCGTACGTAATTCCTTTTTTCGGCTTATTTAGTTATGTTAGTTATGTTCTTTCTATATTTGTAGTTTTGTCTATTTATCTTAGATATTTCTCTGAATTTTTTTCTTTTTATTTAAAATAGATATATATATATCTATTTAGAAAGAATATTAGATTCCTCGAATAAAAGACAGTGTCTTCAGAAGATTTCGTCCGAAAAATCTTTAGTATTTATGTGTATAAAAAAAAGTATAGCTTATTCTGTTTGTCTACCGCCTGAACCAATAATTATTCCTGATTCCATAATTGAATCAATTTCATAGGGGTTCCAAATTAGAGGAATGCTATGGTAAAACTTCGTTTAAAACGATGTGGTAGAAAGCAACATGCGACTTATCGAATCGTTGCAATTGATGTTCGATCCCGAAGAGAAGGAAGAGATCTTCGTAAAGTGGGTTTTTATGATCCGATAAATAATCAAACGTATTTAAACGCTCGTGCTATTGTATATTTCCTTGAAAGGGGTGCTCAACCTACCGAAACTGTTCAGGACATTTTAAAGAAGTCGGACATTGTTCAGAACTATTTAGAGCGGCTGAAGGAGTATAGGAGAATGAATTCGAATTGTAGGAGATATACCTGCCAGCTACTCACTGTCAAAAAAAGAAAAAAATATGTTGACTTAACTAACAAAACCCTTTTTGAATTAAGTCAATAAAAAAAGGGGGGAGAGAGGTAGTAATTCCTATATAACTTTGTAGTTTTCTCTATTTTGTTTCTACATTCATTGAATAAATCCTAGATTTTTTATACTTCTTATGTAGTCCCCTATCGAAACTTTTTTCTATCTATGTAGTGCCAAGCTAACACAAGTCATTATTTATTGAATGCAATTTCAATTGAAATAGCATTCTTTTCTTAACCTTTCTATTGACAACAAGGCATGGAACAAATATAATTCATCGTGATAAGCGGATCTATTTTTTTCCATCCCATAGGTTTGGTTTTTGACCTTTTTTTATTTAACTAATGGGTTAGTTGGATGCGCTTTGATTCCCCCTTGATTGAAAAAGTGAATAACAATAACATACGCGATGATCTATCAATTTTGGCATTTATTTCTCGTTTTTTCTTTTCTCGTAAAATTGATTCTATTTTCATCTTACTTATTCCGTTTTATGTTCCTAATCGATTGGTAAATTTGTTTTTTTGGTTTGATTACCTGGTTTAATCATTTCTTTTGATTCTGATTGTCTCTACATACTCTTTTATTCTATTTGGGTTGCTAACTCAACGGTAGAGTACTCGGCTTTTAAGTGCGACTAGGATCTTTTACACATTTGGATGACGAGAAGGATTCATCCATACCATCGGTAAAGTTGGGACGACCACGACTGATCCTGAAAGGGACTGAATGGAAAAAATAGCATGTCGTATCAATCAAGAATTATGAGAATATTTTCTTTTTCCCGATTGTTATCAAACTTTCTTTAACTTATTGGAAGATAGCAAAATGTCTTCAATTTGAAATTGGGTCGAATGAATAAATGGATAGAGCCCTCTGGCTTCAATTAATTGAATGAAATTCTAAGGAAAGAAAAAGCAACGAGCTCCCATTCTTAATTTGAATAATTCCCCGATCTAATTAGACGTTAAAAATAGATTAGTGCCTGATACGGGAAGGGCTTCTCCCATGAGCGGATTCTTTATTTTTTAATGAATCCTAACTATTCTCATTCTTCATTCTACAATGGAGAGGTGTGTGTCTAAGAAAGAGTATATTGATCAAAAAATTTCCAAAATCAAAAGAGCGATTGGGTTGAAAAAATAAAGGATTTCTAAATATCTTGTTATCCTAGAACGAATTGAAACTTTTCAATTAAATGGAAAAAGAGAGTATAGAGAATCTGTTGAGAAGTTTACTTGTATACGAGGTATCTATCTATTCTCCCTTTTTTCTTACTATAATAAATACCTTGTTTTGACTGGATCGCACTCTGTATCATTTGCTAACCCTCAAAATCCTCAACCTTTGGTTCAAATAGACTTTCAAATGGAGGAATTTCAAAGCGCTTTAGAGCTCGATAGATTTCAACAACATGACTTCTTATATCCACTTATCTTTCAGGAATATATTTATGCACTTGCTCATGATCATGGTTTGAATGGATCCATTTTGTTGAAAAATGTAGGTTATGAGAATAAATTCAGCTTACTAATTGTGAAACGGTTAATTCCTCGAATGTATGACCAGAATTATTTGATTCATTCTACGAATGATTGTAAACAAAAGCCATTTTGGGGACGCACCAATAATGTTGAGTCTCAAATGATATCAGAAGCATTTTCGGTCATTATGGAAATTCCATTTTCTCTACGATTACTATCTTGTTTAGAAAAGTTCGAAAAGAAGGGGGAAGGTAGAGTAAAATCCGATAATTTACAATCAATTCATTCAATATTTTCTTTTTTAGAGGATAAAATTTTACATTTACATTATGTCTTAGATATACTAATACCTTACCCAATCCATCTAGAAATCTTGGTTCAAGCTCTTCGCTACTGGCTAAAAGATGCTTCGGCTTTGCATTTTGTAAGATTCTTTCTCCACGAGTCTCATAATTGGAATAGTCTTATTACGTCAAAGAAAGTCGGTCTTTCTTTTTCAGAAAGAAATCAAAGATTCTTCTTCTTCCTATATAATTCTCATGTATGTGAATATGAATCCATCTTTGTCTTTCTCCGCAACCAATCTTCTCATTTACGATCAACATCTTCTAGAGCATTTGTTGAACGAATCTATTTCTATGGAAAAATAGAGCATCTTGGAGAAGTCTTGTCCAGGGCTTTTCAAGCCAATCTATGGATATTCACCGATTCTTTCATGCATTATGTTAGGTATCAAGGAAAATCAATTCTCGCATCAAAAGGTACGTCTCTTGTGATGAATAAATGGAAATATTACTTTTTAAATTTATGGCAAGCTTATTTTTACCTGTGGTCTCA